TTGCCAAGGAGAAGATGCGGGTTCGATTCCCGCTATCCGCCCAGAATTCATTAATCAGTAATGAATATTCGTATTAAGTAATGAATATAGTTTACTACTGTATTTATTCATTATTATTACAATCCAATTCTACCTAATCTTATTTTTGATTTCTTGGAACAAAAAATATTGTATGTATTGCGGAGACAGGATTTGAACCCGTGACCTCAAGGTTATGAGCCTTGCGAGCTACCAAACTGCTCTACTCCGCGCTAAAGAATTGGAAAACAATGCACAAAAACCGCTTGTATACCCTCTATACCATATCTATACAAATAGAATAGTCCATTTATACAGAATGGTAAAGAGGGCTATTCTTCTCTAATTATATGGATCCTATAGATCCATACAAATAGAAAAAATATTCTTTAAACTTACCAACTCGATCTTGTTGCACCCGGTAATAAACATTCACAAACCATCTGTCGAAGTATGTGTCCGGATAGCCCAAAGTCTCGGTAATTAGCTCTAGGTCTTCCAGTCAAAAAACAACGTCGATGAAGACGTATAGGGGCACTATTACGTGGGAGAGATTGCAATTTTCCATGAATTTCCCATTTTTCACTCAACGATAACGCTTGGCTTATTTGTTTCTTTGAGGATCGACGAATCAAACGATATTTTTGTTCCAATTTATTCCGCTTTTTTTCCCTCTGGATTACACTTTTTTTTGCCATAATGTTCAGTTCCTATTATTATTCAAAATAATGATACAGCTTGGATCTTAACTCTCAATCAAAAAAAGTAGATTGTTTTTGATACAGAAAAAACAACAAAGAAAAATGAAATTAACCAAATTTTCCGGATGTGGAGGCAATCAAGAAAGCTGCATAAGTGAATATATAACCCACAGAAAAATGAGCTAATCCAACCAATCTTGCTTGCACAATGGAAAGAGCAACCGGCTTATCTCTCCAGCGAATCAAATTAGCCAAGGGTGTGCGTTCATGAGCCCATGCTAAAGTTTCAATCAATTCCTGCCAATATCCACGCCAGGAAATTAAGAACATAAATCCAGTAGCCCAAACAAGATGTCCAAATAAGAACATCCACGCCCATACTGATAAACTATTCATACCAAAAGGATTATACCCATTGATAAGCTGTGAAGAATTTAGCCATAAATAATCTCTTAACCATCCCATCAAATAAGTGGAGGATTCATTAAATTGTGAAACGTTACCCTGCCATAATGTAATGTGTTTCCAATGCCAATAAAAAGTAACCCATCCAATGGTGTTTAACATCCAAAAAACTGCCAAATAAAATGCGTCCCAAGCGGAAATATCACAAGTTCCCCCTCGTCCGGGTCCATCACAAGGAAAACTGTAACCGAAATCCTTTTTATCCGGCATCAATTTGGAACCGCGTGCGTCTAAGGCACCTTTTACTAAAATCAATGTAGTTGTATGCAAACCTAACGCAATAGCATGATGCACCAAGAAATCTCCGGGACCTATTGTTAAGAACAGTGAATTACTATTTTCGTTAATAGCATTCAACCATCCGGGCAACCATATACTTCGCCCCGCATTAAAAGCAGGGTCGTTTGGGGAAGATAAGAGTACATCAAATCCATATGCAGTCTTGCCATGAGCGGATTGTATCCATTGGGCAAATATAGGTTCGATCAAGATTTGTTTTTCTGGAGTGCCAAAAGCAAGCATGACATCATTATGAACATAAAGGCCCAAGGTATGAAATCCCAGGAAAAGGCTAGCCCAACTTAAATGAGATATGATAGCTCCCTTATGGTCTAACATTCTTGCCAATACATTATCTTCATTCTGTTCAGGATTGTAATCTCTAATTAAGAATATAGCTCCATGAGCAAAGGCTCCTGTCATGATGAACCCTGCGATATATTGGTGATGAGTATATAGGGCAGCCTGAGTAGTAAAGTCTTGTGCTATGAACGCATAAGCAGGTAAGGAGTACATATGTTGAGCTACCAAGGAAGTAATAACTCCTAAAGATGCTAAAGCAAGGCCTAATTGAAAATGAATGGAATTATTGATTGTGTCATAAAGTCCTTTATGTCCACGGCCTAATCGACCTCCCGGAGGAGTGTGTGCTTCTAACAGATCTTTGATACTATGCCCAATTCCAAAATTAGTTCTATACATATGACCAGCAATGAGAAAAATAAATGCAATAGCTAAATGATGATGAGCAATATCGGTCAGCCATAAACTTTGTGTTTGTGGGTGGAATCCCCCAATAAGTGTGAGAATAGCGGTACCCGCTCCTTGGGAAGTACCAAATAGATGACTGCTCAAATCAGGGTTTTGGGCATAAAGATTCCACTGACCCGTAAGAAGGGGTCCTAACCCTTGGGGATAAGGCAATACATCTAACAAATTATTCCATCGAACGTATTCTCCCCTAGATCCGGGAATAGCAACATGAACTAAATGTCCTGTCCAAGCTAATGAACTGACTCCGAAAAGTCCTGACAAAT